ATAAAAAAACTCTTTTCGTGACATAGTTGAAAGTTCCTATAACATAAAAAATCGACAACTTTTTGGAAAAAGAGGGAGAAGTTTTTTCAATATTCTTTTATTTCGGATTTCAAAGGGACATTCTCAATCATGTAAAAACTCGAATAAAATAAATAGAGAAAAGCCGGCTATCGGAATCGAACCGATGACCATCGCATTACAAATGCGATGCTCTAACCTCTGAGCTAAGCAGGCTCACATAAGAGAAATTAGACATGCATAGGAATTCAATAAACTATTGGAATCTTGGCTATTAATTTAAAAAAGAATACTATATCTATATATAGTATAAGTATATATATACTTATAAGATTTGCATTCTTAGTGATTCATTATTAGCTAGTAGCTAGTCATAATGAATATCGAAAAATAGAATATAGAATGGAAAGGAAATATTCAATACTCATACTTACTATAGAATATAACGATTAATCTAGCGATATATAATTTCGATTTCTTTTTCTCAATTATATCAATTAGATTATTCTTTTTAGATTCAATAATTTTGATTTTTGCTTTCAAATCAAAATTGAAAGTATTTTTATTACACTTCTATATTTTATTCCATATCATTTTTATTCCATATCATATAGTTTTTCTATTTAGAAAAAAGAATCGACCGTTCAAGTATTCCAAATTGCATGGGAAAAACGAGCAGAAGAGAGACATATATACGTGGCATATATCCATCTATATTGAATTGCGGATACAGAAATGATAGAATCGTTTTTGATTGGACCAAATGTGGGTTTCCTATAGAAGATGAAACAAGAGAACCAAGAAATCAAAGAAGAGAACAACTTTTTCGAAATAGGAATCCTTATTTAATTTAATGAATTCAACGGTTCCAGTAGAAATGAAGAAATGAAAGAAAAAGTAGAACAACATCACAATCAAAATGAGATCCTAATCTCAAAACAAAAAGAAAGGGGGATATGGCGAAATTGGTAGACGCTGCGGACTTAATTGGATTGAGCCTTGGTATGGAAACCTACTAAGTGAGAACTTTCAAATTCAGAGAAACCCCGGAATTAAAAAAATGGGCAATCCTGAGCCAAATCCTGTTTTCCAAAAACAAACAAAGGTTCAGAAGGTGAAAAAGGATAGGTGCAGAGACTCAATGGAAGCTGTTCTAACAAATGGAGTTGACTGTGTTGCATTGGTAGAGGAATCCTTCCATTGAAACTTCCGAAAAGATGAAGGATATACGTATATACATACATATAGGTACTGAAATACTCTATCAAATGATTAATAACGACCTGAATCTGTATTTTTTATATAAAAAACGGAAAAATTTGTTGTGAATCGATTCCATATTGAAGAAAGAATGGAATATGCATCGATCAAAGCATTCACCCCACAGTCTGATAGTTCTTTTGAAGAACTAATTAATCGGACGAGAATAAAGATAGAGTCCCATTCTACATGTCAATACCGGCAACAATGAAATTTATAGTAAGAGGAAAATCCGTTGACTTTAAAAATCGTGAGGGTTCAAGTCCCTCTATCCCCAAAAAAGCCCATTTGACTCCTTAACTATTTATCTTATCTTTTTTTTGTTAGTAGTTCAAAATTCGTTATCTTTCTCATTCACCCTACTCTTTTACAAATGGATCTGGGTGCAAAATTTTTCTCTTATGACAAGTCTTGTGATATATGATACATGTACAAATGAACATCTTTGACCAAAGACTCCCCATTTGAACGAGTCACGGTCGATATCATTATTCATACTGAAACTTACAAAGTCTTCCTTTTTTTGAAGATCCAAGAAATTCTAGCACCCGGATAAGACTTTGTAATACCCCTTGAATTGACATAGACCCAAGTTATCTAGTAAACTGAGAATGCGGTATCTGGAATGGTCGGGATAGCTCAGCTGGTAGAGCAGAGGACTGAAAATCCTCGTGTCACCAGTTCAAATCTGGTTCCTGGCACATGATTCATTTGTACGAGTCTCTTTTCTACAAATTAATTGATATGAATCGACATACATATGCATTAATAGTCTAGATCATATTACATACTTTCGGTCTTTAGAGAAATACCCCATCTATAAAATAGATGGGTAAAGAGTTTATTATACTTTATTATACAAAGTATGTAACAAAAAGAAATTCTATTTTCTCTTCTTTTTTTCTCTCTCGTTCAAAAAGAAAGTTAATACCTCATACACATATACATATTCGAAAGGTTAAATTGGTTGTTATCCTATCCATAAAACAAATGAGACTTCAATGACTCTGGTTAATCTAGAACAATCTCTGGAATTGTAGAAGTGAAGATAAGTTTCTTATTTTTCAATGAGCATCTTGTATTTCATAAAAATTGGGAGCAATATAATCCTTACGTAAAGGCCATCCTATCCAACTTTCAGGCATTAAGATGCGTTTCAAACGTGGATGATTTTCATAAGAGATTCCCAACATATCATAAGATTCCCGTTCTTGAAAATCCA